GTAAGTGATCAAAAAAAGGTGGTCTATGGTTTACAGTCTGAACTGTTTTATATAACGGAGTAATATGGGACAAAAAATAAATCCACTTGGTTTCCGACTTGGTACTACCCAAGATCATTATTCCCTTTGGTTTGCACAACCAAAAAATTATTCTGAAGGTCTACAAGAAGATCAAAAAATACGGGATTGTATCAAAAATTATGTACAAAAAAATACAAAAACATCCTCGAGTGTCGAAGGAATTGCACATATCGAAATTCAAAAAAGAATCGATCTGATACAGGTCATAATCTATATGGGATTCCCAAAGTTATTAATAGAAAATAAACCACGAGGGATCGAAGACCTAAAAATAAATGTACAAAAAGAATTGAATTGTGTGAACCGAAAACTCAACATTGCTATTACAAGAATTGCAAAACCTTATGGAAATCCTAATATTCTTGCAGAATTTATAGCCGGACAATTAAAGAATAGGGTGTCATTTCGAAAAGCAATGAAAAAGGCTATTGAATTAACCGAACAAGCTGATACAAAAGGAATTCAAATACAAATTGCGGGTCGTATCGATGGAAAAGAAATTGCACGTATCGAATGGATAAGAGAGGGCAGGGTTCCCCTACAAACTATTCGCGCGAAAATTGATTATTGCGCCTATACGGTTCGAACTATCTATGGAGTATTGGGTATTAAAATTTGGATATTTATAGACAAGGAATAATAATCCTTTACTTGACCTGTGTTTATGTTTCGATTTTCGGCTGAAACATAAAATGACAACCTTTTTCATTCATTTTTTTTTCCATCAAAAAAATTCTAATTTTAAATTCTATAAGGTTAAATAAAAATTCGTTATGACCCTTTGATAGAATTGCTATGCTTAGTGTGTGACTCGTTGGTTTTGTTAAAAAAAAGTAAAAGACCTAGTCCTATAGTATGAAATATGAACTAATAAATATAGAACTAATAACCAACTCATTGCATCACATTATCTGGATCCAGAGAAGCAGTCAAGATAGGATATTTTTGTCCTATCATTGTAGCAACTGAAATTTTTTGCACTTGGCATAAACAATAGATCTAATGAATTGTCAAGCAAAATTTAATGAAAATATACAAAATAGAAAGGGATGCAGATAAATGGAAAGGTGAGAGAAAGAAAAAAAAGAAATATAAAAGATATATGATTCCAATATGTAAGGTCTTTGAATCATTTCATAAAAGACAATGTAATAAAGCATCAATACAGATACAATTATATGAATCTGTTCTTAGAAAAAGTAAGAGCCTCTAGCCAATAAAGACTAAGAAGGTTGGCTCAAAAACAATTTTAATTAAGAGCTCCGTTGTATAATTCAGACCTAACCATTAATTAAGAAGCGATGGGAACGATGGAACCTGTGAATACAGAAGATTCAATTGAAAATGAATTCTGCTGATTCATTTGGAAGGATGGCGGAACGAACCAAAGAACAATTCATCTATTCTGAAAAGTGATAAACTAACACTACAGCTAAAATAGATATTGAAAGAGTAAATATTCGCCCGCGAAAATTCCTTTTTTTATTGGATTGTTAAAATATGAGCAATCCAATACAATAAAAAACAAAATAAAATAAAGATTTTTATAAAAAAAATTAGATGAATCCGAAAGAATCTCTTGATTCAGTGTATTATTACATGTATACCTTAATTCAATATGAAAATTGAATTCAATATTCAAATTTTTCATTCGCGAGGAGCCGGATGAGAAGAAACTCTCACGTCCGGTTCTGTAGTAGAGATGGAATTAAGAAAAAACCATCAACTATAACCCCAAAAGAACCAGATTCCGTAAACAACATAGAGGAAGAATGAAGGGAATATCTTATCGGGGGAATCATATTTGTTTCGGAAGATATGCTCTTCAGGCACTTGAACCCGCTTGGATCACGTCGAGACAAATAGAAGCGGGGCGGCGAGCAATGACACGAAATGCACGCCGCGGTGGAAAAATATGGGTACGTATATTTCCAGACAAACCAGTTACAGTAAGACCCGCGGAAACCCGTATGGGTTCTGGGAAAGGATCTCCCGAATATTGGGTAGCTGTTGTCAAACCAGGTCGAATACTTTATGAAATAAGCGGAGTAGCAGAAAATATAGCCCGAAGGGCGATCTCAATAGCGGCATCTAAAATGCCTATACGAACTCAATTCATTATTTCAGGATAGTGATGGTAATATAGAACCAAGAGAAATAGATCTTTGAGATAAAAAAACCTTCTGTTTTTTTGTTTTGGACAAACAATATTTCTTTTTCTTTTTCGCCCTTTGCATTTTATTTTTGCATTGAAAGAACAGATAAAAAAAAATGATATGATTCAACCTCAGACCCATTTGAATGTAGCAGACAATAGCGGGGCTCGAGAATTGATGTGTATTCGAATCATAGGAGCTAGCAATCGTCGATATGCTCGTATTGGTGACGTTATTGTTGCTGTGATCAAAGAAGCAATACCAAATACGCCCTTAGAAAGATCAGAAGTGATCAGAGCTGTAATTGTACGTACCTGTAAAGAACTCAAACGAGACAATGGTATGATAATACAATATGATGACAATGCTGCAGTTATCATTGATCAAGAAGGAAATCCAAAAGGAACTCGAGTTTTTGGTGCGATTGCCCGGGAATTGAGACAAAACTTTACTAAAATAGTTTCATTAGCTCCCGAGGTATTATAAGACGAGAAATGGGATATTTGAATTAATATTAATTATTAATATAGTAGATTGTGTATCACGTATATACCTTAAAATAAAAGAAATAATAAACTAATAAGAAAAGCATGTTGCTTAGATAAAAATTCGGAGACACCGCGGATTTTAGTTCATCATGGGTAAGGACACTATTGCTGGTATAATAACCTCTATACGAAATGCTGACATGAATAGAAGGGAAACGGTTCGAATAGCATCTACTAACATCACCGAAAACATTGTAAAAATACTTTTACGAGAAGGCTTTATCGAAAACGCGAGAAAACATCAAGAAAAAAAAAAAGATTTTTTGGTTTTAACTCTGCGACATAGAAGAAATAGGAAAGGACCATATAAAAATACCTTAAATTTAAAAAGGGTCAGCCGACCCGGTCTACGAATCTATTCTAACTATCAACGAATTCCTAGAATTTTAGGCGGAATGGGAATTGTAATTCTTTCTACCTCTCGAGGTATAATGACAGATCGAGAGGCTCGACTAGAAGGAATTGGTGGAGAAATTTTATGTTATATATGGTAATCCTTCTGATATCTGAATTGGATTCCAAATTTCCTATTTGTGAAAAAAAAAAGAGAAAAGACGGGTTGTCTAATATCACTCCTCTATTAGTTAATACTTTAAGGGGGTTTTGCCTGGAATGAAAGAACAAAAATGGATTCATGAAGGCTTGATTACTGAATCACTTCCTAATGGTATGTTCTGGGTTCGTTTAGATAATGAAGATATGATTCTAGGTTATGTTTCAGGAAGGATACGACGTAGTTTTATACGGATCCTACCGGGAGATAGGGTTAAGATTGAAGTAAGCCGTTATGATTCAACCAGAGGTCGTATAATTTATAGACTCCGCAACAAGGATTCAAACGACTAGTGGTTTTTCAACTTCAACACCCCTTCCCATGAGAATACAATTTGAGGTTCAAAATTTCAAGAAACTTATTTTCTTCCAAGAATCGAAATTAAAGTAGGGAATGACAAATATGAAAATAAGAGCCTCTGTTCGTAAAATTTGTGAAAAATGTCGACTGATCCGCAGACGGGGACGAATTATAGTAATTTGTTCTAACCCAAAACATAAACAACGACAAGGATAACCATTCTAGTAAAACGAACTTTCTAAAAGATTTGATTGATATACAAATAAAAAAATGAAGTATTTGTTTTGACATGAAATGGATATATCCATATATCTCTGACTCATATTTATGAAATGATAAACTATGGCAAAATCTATACCAAAAATTGGTTCACGCAGAAATGCACGTATTAGTTCGCGTAAGAGTGCACGTAAAATACCAAAGGGCGTTATTCATGTTCAAGCAAGTTTCAACAATACCATTGTGACTGTTACAGATGTACGAGGTCGGGTGGTTTCTTGGGCTTCCGCCGGTACTTGTGGATTTAGGGGTACAAAAAGAGGGACACCGTTTGCGGCTCAAACAGCGGCAGGAAATGCTATTCGTACTGTGGTAGAGCAAGGTATGCAACGAGCAGAAGTCATGATAAAAGGTCCTGGTCTCGGAAGAGATGCAGCATTACGGGCTATTCGTAGAAGTGGTATACTATTAAGTTTCGTACGAGATGTAACCCCTATGCCACATAATGGCTGTAGGCCTCCTAAAAAAAGACGGGTGTAGAAAAAAGAATTGCAGATATTTCAAGAGAAATAAATGATTCCAAGATATGATCAATTTTTTATAATATTACTATGGTTCGAGAGAAAATAAGAGTATCTACTCGGACACTGCAGTGGAAGTGTGTTGAATCAAGAACAGATAGTAAATGTCTTTATTATGGGCGCTTTATTCTCTCTCCACTTTTGAAAGGTCAAGCTGACACAATAGGCATTGCGATGCGAAGAGCTTTGCTTGGAGAAATAGAAGGAACATGTATCACACGTGCAAAATCTGAGAAAATACCACATGAATACTCGACTATAGTAGGTATTCAAGAATCAGTACACGAAATTTTAATGAATTTGAAAGAAATTGTATTGAGAAGTAATCTATATGGAACTTGTGAGGCGTCTATTTGTGTTAGGGGACCTAAATGTGTAACTGCTCAGGATATCATCTTGCCACCTTATGTAGAAATAATTGACAATACACAGCATATAGCTAGTTTGACGGAACCAATTGATTTGTGTATTGGATTACAACTCGAGAGAAATCGCGGATATCGTATAAAAGTACCAAATAACTTTCAAGACGGAAGTTATCCTATAGATGCTCTATTCATGC